ATTTCGCCTAATTGAGCGCGTCTAGCATATTTTTTGACAGTAGCGGGATCACTATAACTGACTCCGTTTAGTTCACCACCATAGAACTCAACAGTTACACCTACTTGTTCGACACTATACTTGGACTCTGCCCTTCGAAAAGGAACATCAGCTCTAACAATTCCATCTCCGTCTACCAAAACAACTGGAAATGTTTCAAAAAAAGTAGGCATACGGCGTACAAAAAGTTCACGCCCTTCTTTATCTCTAAAGATAGGATGTCCTAACCATCCAACAGCTATTCCATCCCCGTTGTCCATGGAACCTGCTCTGAACAATCCACCTTTTGCAGGATTATTGCCAATGTAATCATAAAAAGTTAATTTTTCGGGAATTTTAGACCAAGCTTCGGATAAATTTTGATTTTCAGCTAGCCCGGCACTAACTCTTCGATATATTTCTTGCTGGAAGTATCCTTGATCCCATTGATAACGAGTCGGACCAAATAATTCAATCGGGGTAGTTGCTGAACCATACCACATAGTTCCAGCAACAACAAAAGCTGCAAAAAAGACAGCAGCGATACTACTGGAAAGGACAGTTTCAATATTTCCCATACGTAATCCTTTGTATAAACGTTGGGGCGGACGGACACTAAGATGAAATAGGCCCGCCAATATGCCCAATGTGCCCGCTGCAATATGATGAGAAGCTATTCCTCCTGGAACAAAGGGATCAAAACCTTCCACACCCCATGCTGGACTTACTGGTTGTACCTTTCCAGTTAATCCATAAGGATCGGAGACCCATATTCCAGGACCATACAATCCGGTTACATGAAAAGCGCCAAACCCAAAGCAAGCTACCCCTGAGAGAAATAAATGAATTCCAAAGATCTTGGGCAAATCCAAAGAAGGTTTTCCTGTACGCTCATCAAAAAATATTTCTAGATCCCAATACACCCAATGCCAAATAGCTGCTAAGAAACACAAGCCAGAAAACACAATATGCGCCCCAGCCACACCTTCATAACTCCAAATACCCGGATTGCTTATAGTTCCTCCTGTGATATTCCAACCACCCCACGAATTGGTTATTCCTAAACGAGTCATGAAGGGTATAACGAACATACCTTGTCTCCACATCGGATCGAGAACGGGGTCAGAGGGATCAAAAACTGCTAATTCATATAGAGCCATCGAACCGGCCCAACCAGCAACTAACGCTGTATGCATTATATGGACAGACAGCAAACGACCGGGATCATTCAATACGACGGTATGAACACGATACCAAGGCAAACCCATGGAAATACCTCTTTATTCACGAAAAATAAACACTATGTAACTTTATTGCACTGGAAAAAATAAGTTATGGATCTCCCTTTTTAAGTGGAGAAAGAATTACTATTTTTTTCTATTCTTTTTTTTAGTAAAAATATAACAATTCTGTTTGTAGGAACAAAAAAAAGAGAAGCAAATCTATTTTATACCCGATAAGTACCAATACGCAATGGTGAGCCGACTCCATTTTATATGAGCAAACAAATAAAGATTTGTTCATCATTCAAAGGAATTATTCGTAATAATTTGACTCTATTCGTTTTGGCTTCCTTCTATATTTAGATATTTATATATTTTTTTAGAAATTCTAAATAGAAATCCACGCATAAAATATTACAAAATTTGACTAAAATATTAGTCAATTATAAAGGTCAATATTATTAAAATATTAAAACAAGAAACTCAGTGTTACGTTTTCACATCAAAGTGAAATAGAGTACTTAATCTTTTTTCTTTCATTTAATGCCTATTGGTGTTCCAAAAGTCCCTTTTCGACATCCTGGAGAAGACGATTCACTTTGGATTGACTTATAGTGCGACTTGTCAGATATAGTGGGTCATACGGAATTCCCCCGTTCTCTCACCCGATTGAGATATCCTCTGTTTCGCCCAAGAAAGGTTGATTAAATCATCAAAAATTTGGAGCGTGAAGTGCAATCAAGTTCAATTAGATCTATGCTTTGGAGGTACTCAATTTAATATTATTAATTAGAATTAGAATAATTTATGGTTGCCTTGTTTAGACCAAAAAAATGAAGTATCCAGACTCCGTTTAGAAAACCCAATTCATAATATATCTATTATCATTACTACTTGTATCATATTCTAGTTCGAAATTTTTTCGAAATTTTGAATAATTTCGAACTGAAAATCATATTCAATCGAATAAAATAATATAATGAGTACGTCAAATATTTGACAGAAGCGTAAAAAAAAAAGAAGTTATAACAAAAAGACGCGGTATTAGAGTATTTGCGCTATATGTGTAAATAAAAATCGGGCAGATCTTTACTCGGAGTAGAGCGCAAACCTAAAAGAATTGAAGAAGCCCATTCAGGAACAAGAGAATACCATCGTGATTTGAATTCAATCTCGATGAAGGAATACATCAATAAGAAGTTAGTTTGCTAAGTTTAATGAATTTTTTTATAAGTCTCAAAACTCATTTTTCTTAAAAAATAGAGGAAAAGCCCCCTCATTCAAAATAAAGGTTAATAAAGTACTAACTATAAAAAAAAAAGGAGGGCTGACTGGCATCTACACATTGATTCTTTATTTTCATGATTTTTGGTGAACCGTATGCATCAAAAGGTGCATGTACGGTTTCTAAAGGATAGAATTTTATCCTACTCAACCGACTTTATCGAGAAAGATTACTTTTTTTAGGTCAAGGTATTGATAGCGAGATCTCGAATCAACTTATCGGTCTTATGGTATATCTCAGTATAGAGAGCGAGACCAAAGATTTGTATTTGTTTATAAACTCTCCTGGCGGATGGGTAATACCCGGAGTAGCTATTTATGATACTATGCAATTTGTGCGACCAGATGTACAAACAGTATGCATGGGATTAGCTGCTTCAATGGGATCTTTTATTCTGGTCGGAGGAAAAATCACCAAACGTTTAGCATTCCCTCATGCTTGGCGCCAATGGGTTTTTATTTGAAAGAAAAGACACTATGCCTTCGCCATATGAAATATAAATATTAAGTAATAATAGCATGGCATTTCGAATTCGATATACATATAAGAGATCTAAGAAAAGTTCTTTTTTTAACATTAGATTATGTATCGAAAGAGTAGTATGGAATATTAAGGGTCTTTCTGATTTTATTCTAACAGGGACCCCTTTCAGCGTCACAAACGTTTTTGTTTTCGTACCGAAGGGCTCTTAACATTATTTATGTTATGAAAGAGTACAAAAAAAGATTATATTATTATTATTTTTTTTTCAAATAAAAAAAAATAAAAAAAAGAAACTTTGGGATTGCTAAATCACTGATAAAATAAAGCAACGGGACCACCATAGTATTTTTGCTTTTAACCTCTTCCCAAGGAAAGGGTGGTTATTGGATCATTTACTGATAATGAATTTAAGCCTAGATTTTTTTTTTTTTCGACGAAAGGTAAAATAAAAGTGAATTCTAGTGTGAAGCCGTATGCAATGCACAAACAATGCATGTACGGTTGTTCAATTCTCTCGTCTTTTCTTATTCTTTATTTTTTTCTCTTCCCGTCACCTTCTTATTATTATTTATTATAATATGCGAGATAGAATAGCCTTTTATATCATCAGGGTAATGATTCATCAACCTATTGCTGGTTTTTATGAGGCACAAATAGCAGAATTTGTCCTGGAAGCAGAAGAACTACTGAAACTGCGTGAAATCCTCACAAGGATTTATGCACAAAGAACGGGAAAACCCTTATGGGTTGTATCCGAAGACATGGAAAGAGATGTTTTTATGTCAGCAACAGAAGCCCAAGCTCATGGAATTGTTGATCTTGTAGCAGTTGCATAAAAAATAACAGGAATTTCATGCAAATCACGATTTTATATTTTTTTTCTTATTCGGAATTTCAATTTAATATTCTATTTTTTAATTAATAATTAATAGTATAATAGTAATAGAATATTAGTATAGAAAAAATTCATAATCATACGGTTATGATCGATCTAAACCAGCCCATTATGGATATGATTCAAGATGCCAACTATTAAACAACTTATTAGAAACACAAGACAGCCAATTAGAAATGTTACCAAATCCCCCGCTCTTGGGGGATGTCCTCAACGCCGAGGAACATGTACTAGGGTGTATGTGCGACTTGTTTAGATCATGAACTTGGACAAAAGAAAGGAAAAACTTTTCCACTATCTGTGTCAGTACGGATGAATAGGATAAAATAGAAGAATCCCCTTCATTATCTAAAAAAAGGATCGATCATATTATATTCGTCTATTGTGTATCAAATTTATGGTTTTATTGGTGCAAATTCAATCACCTCAATTTTCAATTTAAAACAAGAAAGAGTTTCCCATTGGTAACAAATGATTATCCATTAAGCAGGGAAAATCTTATTAAATTAAAAGTTTAAAGGACGAAAATTTATACCCCTACTCTTGCAAGAGCGGACTAACAGGGTCAACTAATTAGCTAATCCTCATAATTAAATACCGTTACTATATAGATAGATCTCCTTGTGAAAGACCTATTACTGGATAATTCATGGGTAGAGCAAAAGAATGTGAACTGTACACGTTAACAATAGCATTAATTAAATGATTAAATGCAGGAGGGGGCTCCGGTGTATAGAGACGACCTCACCGTTTAAGAACTAACCATAGAAACGATGGAACCCACTATTTCTCTATTTCTATTTACTGCTTTTTTTTTTTTTTATTCGATTTTTTTTTGTTTGAGACCTAATATGAATACAGTTTTATATTTCGAGATAAAATGGACCCAAAAAAATAAAAAATGGTGGTTGGGAAGGTTATAGTAGCAAAAGCCATTGGAATTTTTATTTTATACATTGGAAAAATCCGTTTTGTTATTATAGAAAAGGGGAAAAGAATAACTGAAAGAAAAGAAATAAATTAGTTATTCATCAAAGTTTCGTGTATTCAATGACCAGAATTAGACGAGGATATATAGCTCGGAGACGTAGAACAAAAATGCGTTTATTCGTATCAAGCTTTCGCGGGGCTCATTCAAGACTTACTCGAAGTATTATTCAACAAAAAACAAGAGCTTTGGTTTCGGCCCATCGGGATAGAGATAGACAGAAAAGAAATTTTCGTCGTTTATGGGTCACTCGGATAAATGCAGCAATTCGCGGAAATAAGGTATCCTATAGTTATAATTATTTAATAAATAATCTGTACAAGAGACAATTGCTTCTTAATCGTAAAATACTTGCCCAAATAGCTATATTAAATAGGAATTGTCTTTATACAATTTCCAATGACATTAGAAAATAAGAAAATTGGAAGGAATCCATGGAATTTATTGAAAAAAAAAATTCCGGGAAGGTAGAATAGAAATTGGTATGATAAAATATCATGATAATATGATCAAGTAAAGTAGTCAAACTAAAAAAAAAAATTCAATAAAAAAAGTTTCTTCCCCCCCAATTAGTTTTTTTTTCTTACAACATGAAAATTTTTATTTTCTTATTTTTTGAACAAAACATCAATCTACGGTTGAATTCGAATTGGAATTTTGATCCAATTTCAATTGGAGTAAGCCTATTTTTTTTTTTCGGGTTCTAAGATTCAGTAATTAGAATGACCAACTCGCTTTTTTTCAAATTGTTTTTCATTATTAAGAAAAGGTAATAAAGATAAAATACGAGCTTGTTTTATAGCAATAGTAATTAATCGTTGTTGTTTTAAACTCAATCTATTCACCCGTCTAGATAATATTTTTCCTTGTTCACTAATAAATCGACTAATTAAACTCATGTTTCTATAATCAATTCGATCCCCCGATTGAATCGGGGGCAAACGCCTACGAAAAGATCGCTTGGACTTAAGGAAAAGTCGTTTGGATTTATCCATGGTTTGTTTCTTCCTTATTTCAAAAATCCTATTTCCTTCAATTGGATCTAAAATGATTTAGAATTAAGAAATAGGATTTTTTTTTTTTTTTATTGATGAATATATATTGAATATTTTTTTTTTATTTTAATTATATATTTATTTAAATAGAATAATATTTAATAGAATATTTTAATAGAATATATTCCTATTCGATTTCAATAGAATATATTTCTATATTTTTTTAATATATTTATAGAATTCGAATTTCGAATATATATTAGCAGAATATATTATAGCATAATATATTCTATTATAGTAACATAAGATATTATATATTAGATAAGATTATATATTATTCTATACTATATTATTATATATTATTATATATTGAATATGTTCTTTAATATCATTTAAATCTTCCTTGGAAAGGTGACACGCAAGCAAGCGGTTCCATCTATTTCTTTATCTCCCCGTGAATTGTATGTTTGTAACAATAGGGACAGAATTTTCTCAATTCCAATCGACTAGGCGTATTGTGTCGATTCTTTTGAGTAATATATCTGGAAATACCTGTTGATTTCTTATTAACACTCTTTCGAACACAACCGGTACATTCTAAAATAATTCTTACTCGAACATCTTTCCCCTTGGCCATAAACATAAACCTCCTTGGGATTTTGGGATTTTTGATTCATTCAACTCTTCTAGTTTGCGATCTGAAGTGAAGTTGCTAACTCGAAATCCAAATTATGAAAGATTTCATTGCAACTAATATAGTTCTAATTATATTAAGAATAAGTAATACAAAGATTTAAAATTCGATCTGATCTCAATTAGAAGTTTAGATGAGAATCACAGTAGGTCATTTAAGCGTTTTGTAGAATACTGTTGCACTAACTACATTTGCACCTTCTTTCTCGAAATTTAATTGAAGTTAATTTACTTTACCGAAAAAGCGGACCCCGAGGTCCGAGTTTTACTAAAGTTGAATCCAGTTTTTTTCTTTTCCAACTTTTTGAAATTCAATAAAAAAAAGAGGAGGGGGCAGTAGTCACAGATATTTAATTGTATCTCTAATATTATTCACCCCCTCCCCCACGCGTTGATAACTAGAATGAAAAAAAGGGCAATGTCAACCCATCTGGAAAAAAACGATTGATCTCTATCAATAGGCCTGCTAAAGACGCAAACCATAGAGTACTTATTACCGGTGCCACGGATAGATATGTTTTTAGATCTCGCATTTTGAATCCTCCTTCTTTAATTCTAATAAATACTTTTTTTTATTTTTTTATTCTAATACATAATGTACATAATGATAATACATCTAGAATCGGATTCTAGGTAATTCAAGGGGATTTGCATTTGTTTTGTACACGGAATCTCTAATTCAAATTCAAATAAAATGTATAACAATTTGATAGATAATATTTTACTTTTCTTAAAAAAAAGATGTCCCGCTTTTTCCCGACCATTCACGAAATTTGCGTAAGTTTATTATTATATAATATATTTTAATATATTATATGAGATAAAAATATATAATATGAGATAAAAAAAGAAAAAATCATGATGGATATCAATGGGAAAACAGAAATTAACTATGTGGAAAACAAAATAAGTATTCTTTACAATAACATTGTAAATCAATTACTAAAGGGATGTAGCGCAGCTTGGTAGCGCGTTTGTTTTGGGTACAAAATGTCACGGGTTCAAATCCTGTCATCCCTATCTATTACTTCATCTCTGAGCAATACCAAGGGATCAATTTAGATTAATTAGAATTAAAAATGGGACAGACCCAATTTTATATCATATTCTATTTGTAAATACATATGATATTCTATTATAGTATAAGTATTCAAAATCGAGTGGAATTTTAAAAAGACTATTTTTTACTTCTTTTTTACTTACAGTCTCCTTTTTGGTAATTCTGATAAAGAAAGCGCTCTTAGTTCAGTTCGGTAGAACGTGGGTCTCCAAAACCCAATGTCGTAGGTTCAAATCCTACAGAGCGTGATTCTATTTTTTATTTGTTAGGTAAAAATTGATACGGAAAAATGGAAGAGCACCCGGAATTTGACCCCCTCCTTTCTTTAATCCGCAGGAGGTCAAAAAAGAACACGGTGTTAATTAATATTAATCAAAGGTCTAACTGATCACCACGTCTATATTGTAAATATGCCGTTACGAATAATCCGGCCAAAGTAATAGGAATTAGCCCTAAGACAATTCCAAAGAGTAAAACTTCAATCATTTCAATTTTTTTTTTTAAGGTAAAAAGAGAGGTAATATCTATCCTTAAATATTAATCCATATTGACCAGAAATCTCAATAAACAAGAATTGAACACGGTAAAGAACTAGAGAATAGATGGAATACTGCAGAAAAATTTCGTTTTTTTTTTTTATAAAATGTTCATTCACTTAATTTCAAATAAGTCTTATCTTGCTCAGACCAATAAATAGAACTGAGGTTATAGTTAAAGCCGCTAGTAGAAAACCGAAAAAACTAGTTATAGTAGGCATGAAGGAGCTAAATAAACTTTTTTTATACATAGGCTTGTAAAGCAAAGGCACTTTCCTAAGTTCAATTTTTTGAAAGATAAGAGGATAAAGAAGAATACAAAATGAAAGAATAAGTTCAATTGATAATTTTTTTATTTATTTTTATTTATCAAGCAGTTAGTAATCATTATCATAATCCATATTTATACGGACCTAATAAATAAAGTAAAAATGGTAGTGGAAAAGGAAATAAATTTCTCCGTCTATAACATCTACGTAGACTCTCGTAATTCCAAATCGAATTAAGAGATTCGTTAGACAAGTCTTGCGTAATAAAATAGAAAACAAATAATATTATTAGAAATATTCTATATTATTAAAATTATATAATTCTAATTTTTAATATATTCTATTTCAATTTAATTATATTAAATTGCAATTCTATTCAATTTCTAGTAAATTCGAATTCTATTAATATATTTCTATTTAAAATTTAAATATGCCGTTTTAATAAAATATTCAATTCTATTTTAAATTAGATTAATTATTTATTATTAAAAAAAAAATTAAATAAAATGAAATTAAATAGAATTCTATATATTCTATGAAATATTGAAATATTATTTATATTGAAATATTATTTATATTAAAAATTAAAAATCTATTTAATATAATTATAATTAAGTAATTAATAATATAATTAACTTAATTTTTAATTTCTTAATATAATAAGTTAAAAAGTAATAAAATAATTAACTTAAAACTTAATAAGTAATAAAAAAAGTAATAAAAACTGTCTTGTATAACTTCATTCAAAAAAACTTTCGTTGAATAACTATGGAAATCACTTCAAAAGAAAATAGGAAAATCTTTTCTATTTAGATAGTTTCTTTTATTCTTTTACTTTCTATTTATTTATTGTGTATTTCCTATTTCCTATTTACTTGTAAATTTTTATATTTGTATCAAATTTATAGGGTTTTTCAATTTTCAAATGAAAATCTAAAAAAAGAAAAGGTATTATACTAAGAATAGTAAAAGGTCTTATAAAGAAAAATAGAGGGTCATTTGCAATTTGAATTTAATTTAGTAAATTTATTACTTGATTCATTCATATAATAAATATCCCGAATAAGATAAGAAGAAAAAAAAGATCACATGACCAAATTACTCTAAAAAAGTCCCAATTTTCTTTTGTTTTTGTACAACTAAATACTATGATTACTAATCCTGAGTATCCTTTTGGCGATTTTACATTTTTTTCTTTCCATATTCAAAAAAAACTGCTTTGTAATTAAGTGGCAAGAAAGACCTTTTTGATCTAATACATAAATATGTGCATCACGAATATTGATTATTCCAATTATTTTTTGGTGTTCTCTTTCTTTCATCGAATATTCCCTACGACAGGTACTTGTTAATGGATGACTAACCAATTTCTTAAAATGCAAAAAACAAGAAAAAACTCTTCTTCTAGAACCAAAAAATTGTTAGATTTAACATCTAATATCTAATTGAATTGGGGAAATATGAGAATCTCTTTCATGAATTATTAATTGCAACCCGCCGAATTCGTATTTACCTGATTTATATCTACAGCAAAAGAAAAATAGGAAAGAGATTA